TGTTGAGTTGCGTACTTTTTTAAAAACGAATAAACCTCAGCTTCACGAAATAATATCTTCTACCAAGAAATTCACCGAGGAAGCGGAAGCCATTTTGAAAGAAGCTATTCAGGAACAGATGGAACGCTTTCTACTTCAGGAACAAGCATAAAAAATGGATCACTCTTATATCTTTTATATTTTTCAAAATTTTAAACGAAAAAAAGGTGATTTTTTTTTAGATTAATTAGATATTATTTTTTTTTTTAGAATATTTTAATATTAAATAATTTCATATATTAAATAAAATATAAGTATCTCGGATTCAATGAAAATTATTCAAAAAATATTTCTTGACATAGAAATATAGAAATCAAAAAAATATATATTATATATTTATATATATGGAAAAAAATTGCGTCCAATAGGATTTGAACCTATACCAAAGGTTTAGAAGACCTATGTCCTATCCATTAGACAATGGACGCCTTTCATTCCTATTTGTTTTCGTATTTTTTACTTCGAATCTCTTGTTCGTAAAAAAAAATAAATAGCGGATTGTATGTGAGCAAATTTCGGCAATTACGTATTCAATTCAATGATAGATTAATATGAAATTATTTAATATTAAAATAATAAAAAGAGAAAGCGGGTAGCGGGAATCGAACCCGCATCGTTAGCTTGGAAGGCTAGGGGTTATAGTCGACGTCGATTCATCATTTTTAACGTCTCTAATTCAAAACCGAACATGAAACTTTTATTTCATTCGGCTCCTTTATGGTAGATGGATAATTTCCCCGATTTAAGACGTAACTGAAAAAAAAATTGACCCATAACATCTATGTCAGCCTTTACTGTCTGAATACATTTTAAACTACTCGCTTTCTAGATGATCCCTCTAGAAGAGGAGGATTATAACACTCTTTCTAGTTACTTCGTTCTCTATTTCTATTTGAACAAATCCTGAGGAAAAGAATTTTCTTTCCACCGAGCTAAACAATATATCGATGTCTCTAGTAAACCAAAGCCATCGTTTAATAGCTATTTTGCTTCAATCTCCCCTCTATAATCTATAAACAAAAAACAAATCTAAAATTGAAGATTTAGTTACGATTAGAAAAAAGCTTTCTTCATCCATAGATCCTTTTACTCATTCAATTGGAAGTAGTGATCCAAAAAAAAATTATGTTTCGTAATTTCATAATCCAATTTTTCAATTGCTAATTGATCCTTGTATAAAATATAAAAAGCACGAGAATGTATATTCTTCCTCGAATCTGTCATTGAGAGGTAAAGAATTAAATCCTTTTAAGAAATAAAGTTTTTTTTCGGAATCGGAATATGAAGAAAACCGAAGGACCCCTTAACTATGTAAGGGGTTATATAGAACGAATCACACTTTTACCACTAAACTATACCCGCTACAATGCGATTATTATCTATAAATGGATCTTTTGTCGAATCGGATGTAATCAATACAGGATCAGACAAGAATTATTAAAAATGAAGTGTTGACGTGTTTTGTTGGGTACTTAATGCGATTAAGAAAAGGGTGCTAAAAAAAAATAATCAAAAATCAGAAATGATACTTGAATTCCCTATCATAGGAATAGAAAGAATCCTCCTTTAATTATCTATGATTATGATTCAGTGGAACAAAAAAAGGCCCGGCTAGGTACTGACCCGGCCAGGCCATGGAAAAGCCCTTATCCGACAAAAATAACGAGGTATTCTTTTTTTTTTTTCATAAAATAATTTTGCGAGTCCGTACTTTAGAGTTGGAATTGCTGATAAACGTGATATATATATAATTATATAAATTATAGAACTTTTATTTTTATTCGAATTTAATTAGAATTAAATAGAGATATTAATTAGACTAAACTATACTATCTTTTTAAGATATAAGTCAATTTAAATTTTAATAAGGATAAAGAGATAATTTCAATCCTTACTTTATATGTAATGTAACATAGTTATTATCCGTTTTCAATTGGGAGAGATGGCTGAGTGGACTAAAGCGTCGGATTGCTAATCCGTTGTACGAGTTATTCGTACCGAGGGTTCGAATCCCTCTCTTTCCGTTTCCCTGGATCGCTTGATATTTAAGTTATCTTTCGATCAAGTAAAAGTATTATTTGATGCTTATTCTTCACGTCCAGGATTACGTCCTGGATCATTAGATAAGAATCCGAAGATGAAGAGAGAAACAAAGAATATCACTACTGTGTAAACGAAGAGTTTGAGAGTAAGCATTACACAATCTCCAAGATCTTTTTTTTTTTTTTTTTAGAGAATAGATTATCCATTTTTATATCACATATCATATTTTGACACCATGAAAGGAAGTACTTTTTTAATTTTTAGACAGGGTTTTTCTTTAGTAAAATTTGAATTTTATTTTGAAATGCCCGCAATACCGAATTGTGGGGTATCCTATATAAGATCTTTGACGAGAAAAGAAAAAGGTCATAATGAAGAAATGGGGTGATTCAAGAATTTCAATGTTTCAACTAAAGGTTCAGACTCTAAGACTTAATTCAAAATTTCATCGAAAACTTACAGCAGCTTGCCAAACAAAGGCTAAAAGAAAAAACAGCAAAGGTATGACCGGCATAAAATCGACAATTGGATTTAAAAAGGAGTAGGCCTCGGGTAATTTGGCCAAGAAAAAACTACTCAAATAAAGGGCAGAGTTAAGACAGATACCGCTAAAAATATTAAGCATAACAAAGATTTTTTTCTTGGAGATAATTGTATTTTGATTGAGTTATTGATATCTTATTGATATAAGGCAAAAAATAATGAAGAAAGTAAAGTAGACCAAAAAATCCTTTCAACCCATTCACCCAACCAAAAGCCTTCAATTCTAAAAAGAGAATATAAGAAATAATACGTTTATACAATACAATATCTTAATTAAATTATATGTAATGATCAATCAAGTCCAGTTTAATTCTATATTATATATATCTACATAGTGCATAGATATGTATTTGCATTGGAATTGACGAAAAACCAACACTCATATTAGTGTTTATTAGTGCAGAATTTAAATTTAAATGGGGCGTGGCCAAGTGGTAAGGCAACGGGTTTTGGTCCCGCTATTCGGAGGTTCGAATCCTTCCGTCCCAGAGCACCCATTATATCATATCCGTAAAACTCTTGCTTTTTTGAACAAGACTCTCTTTAAGATCTTTAATTTTAATTTAAGAGTGGAGTAGTGGCTATAATATGATGCTTGTTTATCATTTTTACTTATCTGATTCAGAGAAGAATATTGTTTTATCAAACTAAATTGCGTTCGAATGAGACAGAGATGTAACTTAATCTAGTTGTTTTGTTATCTAGGTCAGATAGGAACATAGACCCCACACCACACTAGTTTGAATAAAAAAAGTTGGACAGACTATCATTGTATGCCTGTGCCCATCCCTCTCTGCTATTCCTATTGAAATGAATTTCGGTACCCTATCCTATATATTTTCGTTTTAATATTTAATTGAAATACATATATCTATGTATCTGTCTGAATCTCATTAACAAACGATCAAGTAAATTACATATGTAACAGATCTGTTTTCTTTGCACCGAGTTTTTTGTCATTTTTTGTTTGGGTCTAAGAGTTCTATAAATTGTTGTAAAATTTGAGGCGAGGGATTATTCATACATTCTATTAAATTCTATTTTTTGGGGGGGTCTAGGAAGGTTACAGAAAACTTATGGAACCTCAAGTCAAATACAATGCATGGTCTCATTCTATTTCCGTACCAACGGCCTTTTTTTGTATTTTGTGAAAAAAAAACTTATGATCACTTAAATTGGAATCGTCAATTATTGAATATCCGGGATTAAATTACTTGCAGTGACCGTTCTTCCTTTTATTTGCTACCTATGGGATTTAAAAATTAGTGTTGAGACGTTTTCAGAAACTAACTACCCATTCATATCTATTTCTATTATAGATATAGAAGGACAAAAGTACAGATTTCTTATTATTTAGCGATCGCACTAATGACTATTCATGATTCCATAATTGAATCAATTAAATACTAGTTCCAAACTAGAGGAATGTTATGGTAAAACTTCGTTTGAAACGATGTGGTAGAAAGCAACGTGCGACTTGAAGGACATGATCAGCTGTGGATGTAATAATCCACCATTTTATTACGAATAGAAGTGCTCTTGACTCGACATCCTTTGTTCTGCTCGACTAGAACCCATCAGTTTTTTCTTGGGTTGTAATGTAAAAAAGGGGTTATTATAGTTACATGATGGAGCTCGAGTAGAAAGTATTGAGTCATTTCTCAAGGGTAAGGGTCTAGGGTTAGTGTCAATTAATAAGTTTGAACAACTTCGTAAATATAGCTTCTATATAGAAATTGAAAGGATTCCATTTTAGAAAGTTTCAAATCGAAATCTAAAAAAAAAGTCAAATTTGTTGGACTTGGTAAAACTTTTTCAATCAAAAGTGCAACACGCGTGAATCAACCGTTCTGATGATTCTTTGATAGAACGAAATCACAAAAAAGGTATGTTGCTGCCATTTTGATAAGGATTAAGGATCACCGAAGTAATGTCTAAACCCAATGATTCAAACAAAAGATAAAGGATCCTGGAACAAGGAAACACCATTTTTCATTGTCTCAACAACTAAATATGAAGAATAAAACAGATTCTAAACGAGACAAGAAGGGGGCTAGAGACCACTCAAAAAATGAAATAGCTTAGGGATTGTGAGCTATTTGAGAGTTATCCCACTTGAGTTATGAGTACAATTTTTTGTTTTACATTTCTAAATGAAAAAAATTGAAATCTTTAATCATAGTCTAATTGATTTGATGATTTTATGGATCTATTTGACATTCTAATTTTATACATAGACATAATTTTCTCGAGCCGTACGAGGAGAAAACCTCTTATACGTTTCTAGGGGGGGTATTTTAATCTATCCCAATGAGCCGTCTATCGAATCGTTGCAATTGATGTTCGATCCCGAAGAGAGGGGAGAGATCTCCGGAAAGTTGGTTTTTATGATCCGATAAAGAATCAAACTTATTCAAATGTTCCTGCTATTCTATATTTCCTTGAAAAAGGCGCTCAACCTACAGGAACTGTTCATGATATTTCAAAGAAGGCGGAGGTTTTTAAGGAACTTCCCTTTAATCATTTAATCAAACAAAATGAAAATAAAGAGTATATATAAGCTTTTCTCTACTTCTCTAACTCCGCCTTTTCGTATTGTTCCCATAGAATCCCCTGTTCTAGTGGTATTGGTATATAACGACAAAAAGCGAAGGGGGATATTCCCAAAATAGAGGGACTAGATGAAGAAATTGGATCTCGAAATCTAAAATTATGACATTATTTGCAATCGACTGGTTTTCATTGGAACTCTACTAACAAATAATAATAACCACGGAATCAAACTTGCTTATTCGCTCAACTTATATTGATTGAAGAACTCGAATTTTTTTTACTACTTTTTATTCCTTGATCTACTATCTACACCTTTTTGCATCTATGTAGTGCCAATCCAACACCAGTCCTTATAGTGAATATTTTAATTATTTCCATTTTTGTATTCACATTTATATTGACAACAGTGTATCCAACAAATATAATTTGATCGTGTATAAGTATAAATCTTTTCTTGACATAGGTTCGGTTTTTTATTTTACTTCGTTCAATTGATGGGTTCGTTGAATTCTCTGTGATACAATAATTTTTTATTGGAGTGAAAAAAAAAAAGAAAGGGAGGTTGATTCACTTGTACATTTATATCTATATCTAAATTCGAATTATATGCAAATTTAGTATATTTGCATCTGATCTCTTCATTTTTATATTCAGTTCAGAAGCGATTTAATTTTGAGATTTCTTTTTGTATTCTTAGTTTAAAATAAAATGTTTTTATTGTGTAATGGCACTCAAATTTAGTTATATTTTTTTACTGTATTGACATTTACACATCCTATTGTTTTTAGATTTTTGGGTTGCTAACTCAACGGTAGAGTACTCGGCTTTTAAGTGCGGCTAGTATCGTTTACACATTTGGATGAAGCAAGGGATTCGTCCATACCATCGGTAGAGTTTGTAAGACCACGACTGATCCTGAAAGGGAATGAATGGAAAAAATAGCATGTCGTAGCAATAGATAATTCTGAGAATATTGCATTCTTACCGGATCGGTACAAAGACTTGTTTGAAGGCTTGGATCGGGGCGGAACAAAATGAATTAAAAGTTGGGTCGAGTGAATAAATGGATAGAGCCCTCTGGCTCTAATTATAGGGAAACAAAAAAGCAACCGGCTTCTGTTCTTAACTTTGAATGATTACCCGATCTAATTAGATAGACGTTAAAAATGGATTAGTGCCTGATGCGGGAACGGCTTCTCCTATGCCTATGAGTGGATTATCCTTTTTTTATGAATCCTAACTATGTTGATATTCTCCATTTATGCATTGGAGAGGAATGTGTAAAAGAAGCAGTATATTGATAAAGATAATTCAATTCTTTCCAAAATCAAAAGAGCGATTGGGTTAAAAAAATAAAAGATTTCTAACCATCTTGTTATCCTATAACGAACATAAACCTATTAGATGAAAAAAAAAGAGGATGGAGAGTCCGTTGATGAGTTTACCTGTCTCCGAGGTATATATTATTTTATTATTATACTACGTTTTGACCGTATCGCACTATGTATCATTTGATAATCCAAGAAGTATCTTATGCCTATCTTTGGTTCAAATCTAATTTCAAATGGGGGAATTTCAACGATATTTTGAACTCGATAAATTTTTGAAACAGGACTTACTATATCCGCTTATCTTTCAAGAGTATATTTATGCACTGGCTCATGATCATGTTTTAAATAGATTCATTTTGGTGGACAATTTTGGTTATGATAATAAATCCAGTTCACTAATGGTGAAACGTTTAATTACTCGAATGTCTCAACAGAATCCTTTGCTTATTTCTGCTAATGAGTCAAACCAAAACCTATTGTTGGGGCATAACAAAACTTTAGATTCGCAAATGATATCAGAGGGATTTGCAGTTATTGGGGAAATTCCCTTTTCCCTAAGATTAGTATCTTCCTTAGAAAGGAAAGAAGAAATAGGCAAATCTCAAAATTTACGATCAATTCATTCACTATTTCCGTTTTTAGAAGACAATTTTGTACATTTAAATTATGTGTCAGATATACTAATACCCTACCCCATCCATCTAGAAATCGTTGTTCAAACTCTTCGCTCCTGGTTGAAAGACGCCTCTTTTTTCCATTTATTACGCTTCCTTCTCTATGAGTATCAGAATTGGAATAGTCTTATTATTCCAACTCCAAAGAAATCAAGTTCCATTGTTTCAAAAAAGAATAAAAGATTATTCTTGTTTATATATAATTCTTATGTATGTGAATACGAATCCATCTTCATTTTTCTTTGTAACCAATTTTATCATTTACGATCAACATCTTCTGAAACTCTTTTTGAACACCTTTTTTTCTATGGAAAAAG